GCTTACTAATTGGATGCCCTACTGCGTTACAAAATTTCGCTTTAGCCAATGATCCAATCAGAGGAATAATTGGAACTATTGTATCGAGTTTATTGGGAGCATTATTTAGTAGAAATGAATTTCCTAGCATTTGATTCCGCACCACTGCAGGATTTCGTCGAACACTTGAAAAGTAACTCAAAAAATCGAGGGAATGCTTGGATAATTGGTTTATACGGATACTTGCCGCGTGAGACCATACATCAAAATGACATTGCCATAAATTGACAAGGTAAGATTTCCATTTATTCATTAGAAGAGGTGTGTCTTTGGAAGCCAGAATTGATTTTCCTTGATATCTAACATAATGCATGAAAGGATCCTTGAGAAAGCATGGGATGACCGGAAAATCATTAGCAAAGACTTCGGCAAAATGTTCTATTTTTCTATATAAACAGAGTCGTTCAAAAAGGACTCCAGAAGATGTTAATCGTAAATGAGAAGATTGGTTACGGAGAAAAAGGAAGATGGATTCGTATTCACATATATAAGAATTATATAGGAATAAAAAGAATCTCGGATTACTTTTTGAAAAAATGGAAATAGATTTATTTGTAATAATAAGACTGTTACAATTAGAATACTCATGAAGAAAGAACCGCAATAAATGCAAATAAGAAGCATCTTTCACCCGGTAACGAAGGGTTTGAACCAATATTTCCAGATGGGCAGGGTAGGGTATTAGTATATCCGCCGAATAATTTAAATGTGGGAACTTTTCCTCTAAAAAGGGAAATATTGAATGAATGGATCGTAAATTGTAAAATCTTACGATTTCTGCCCCTTCTAAAGAAGATATTAATCGTAGATAAAATGGAATTTCCACAATGATTGCAAATCCTTCTGATAGAATTTTAGAATGCAAATTCTTGTTGTACCCAAAAAATGGGTTTTGTTTAGAATCATTAGCAGAAATTATCAAATAATTCTGTTGATACATTGTAGTAATTAAGCGTTTTACAGTCAGTAAACTAGATTTATTATCATAACCTATACTTTCCAACAACATGTATCTATTTAAACCATGACCATGAGCAAGTGCATAACTATATTCCCGAAAGATAAGTGGGTATAGGAAGTCGTGTTGCCGAAATCTATCGAGTTCTAAATATCCTTGAAATTCCTCCATTTAAAATTAGATGGGGATAAGGGATTTCTTTTGGGTTATTAAATGACACATAGTACGATACAGTCAAAACAGGATATTATAGTAAGAAATAAATAGATATATACCCCGGAACCAGATAAGACTGATCGACGGACTCTTTAGCCTCTCCTTTTCCATCTAATTTAATTGGTTTATGTTCATTCGAGGATAACAAGATGGTTAGAAATCTTTTATTTGTTCAACCCAATCGCTCTTTTGATTTTGGAAAAAAGGATTTTTATCTTTATCAATAGACTGCTTTTTCTACACATTTACCCCCACACTCTGATGGAGAATAGCTACTAATAATTAGGATTTAAAAAGAAATCGATGATCCACTTATGGGAAAAGCATTTCCCGCATCAAGGACTAATCTATTTTTAACGTTTAATTAGATCGGGTAATCGTTCAAATTAAGAACAGAAGCTCGTTTCTTTTTTTTTGTTTACCTATAATTGGAGCCATAGGGCTCTATCCATTTATTCACTTAACCCAAAATTTAATTTTATTTTTTTTCGTCAAGAATTTAAACAAAGTTTTGAACCGATCCGCTAAGAATAAAATATTCTCAGAATTCCACATTGATACGACATGCTGCTTTTTCCATTCATTCCTTTGAGGATCAGTCGCGGTCTTACAAGCTCTAGAGATAGTATCGACGAAGACGTTGCTTCATACAAATGTGTAAAAATTGCCAGTCGCACTTAAAAGCCGAGTACTCTACCGTTGAGTTAGCAACCCCCCCCCCCCCCAAAAAAAAAATGTGTAGATCCAATCGGAATAAAAAATTAGATTTAATTGCACACCGAAATCCAAATAGTAAAATAGCAAAAATATTGCTAATCGATTCTGAACATAAAAAAATAATGAACATATTAGATGCAAATACACTGACTTCTAAAATAAGAATCTAGATTAAGATAAGGATATGGATTAAGTCAAAATTGATGTACTGCCACGGATTTAGTTCGTATCTTATCCGTTTTTTTTTTTTCAATAAAATAAATAAATAATAAATAAATAAAGGCTTCTCGTATCCCAGCAAATCCGACGAATCCATCGTTTAAATAAAGTAAAATAAAAAAACCAAGTCCATAGATGGAACAGAGGGAAATAGATACATTTATTCATGATCGGATTATATTTGTTTGATACACTGTTGTCAATATGAATGTAAATCTTAAGAAAAGAACACAATGTGGAGAACCATAAATTAAAATAAAAAAAAAAATTAAATATTGAATTAATATAATAAAATATAAATTATACAAATAAAGAAAAAACTAATGACTTGTATTGAATTGGCACTAACTATATATGGATAATAAACATGGATACAAAAGGATGTAAGCGTAAGAATCAATATTCGTAGCAAAGTATCGCAATGCTTGGGTTTACTTAATCCATATAAGTAAAAAAAAAGAAATCTTAAATCCCATTTGTTTTTTTTTATTTATTTGTTCATAACATAAAAAAAGTGAAAGTTTCAACTAAAAACCAACTAGTATTGAATTAGCAATAATGTAAATATTTTGGATTTAGAAATCCAACTATTTCGGTTATTCATTTGATCTTTTTTCATCTGTCTTAAATTAAATGAATTTCTATCACTAAAATAAAAATAAATTTTTGTCGTTATAGAAGACGACATTTTTGAGTAGTAGACATTTTTTGGTAGTAATAATAAATTCAATTAATGAATAGAACAAAAGAGGGGGGGCGGTAGTATATAAAAGGTTATACAAAGTTATATAAGCCCCCTCTTTTGTTCTATTCATTAATTGAATTTAATCTGTTGATTAAGGCAAAGTTCCATAAAAACTCCCGCCTTCTTCGAAATATCATGAACAGTTCCCGTAGGTTGAGCGCCCCTTTCAAGGAAATATAGAATAGCAGGAACATTTAAATAGGTTTGATTCTTTAGCGGATCATAAAAGCCCACTTTCCGAAGAGCTCTTCCTTCTCTTCGGCATCGAGCATCAATTGCAACGATTCGATAAACCACCCATTGGGATAGATGTAGATGAATAATACCCCCCCTAGAAACGTATAAGAGGTTTTCTCCTCATACGGCTCAAGAAAATTTGAAATTATGTCTATGGATCGAATTTGAAATTTTTAATTAGTAATGTCAAATGGATCCATAAAATAATCAAATCAATTAAATATGAGTTAAGTACTTTTTATTATTCCTTATTCTTATCCGAAAAAGAAAATAAAATCATTTGTATTCGCATCCTCATAACTCAAGTTGGATAACTCGCTAATAACCCAAGGAAACCCTTTACTTTAGGTATTTCGTTTATTGAGCGATCTCTAACCACGCACCTTTTTTTGCCTTTAGAATCTATTTTGATTCTTAATTAGAATCTATTTATTGAGACAACTGAAAGTGGTATTTCCTTGTTCCAGGATTCTTTATCGTTTCTTTGAATCATTGGGTTTAGACATTACTTCGGTGATTTTTAATCGTTTCAAAAAACGTCAGCAACATACCCTTTTTGTGATTTCTTTTTATCAAAAAATCATACAAATGGTCTATTTGATTCCTGCGCGATACACTTTTAATCGAAAGAGTTTTACCAATTCCAAGAGGTTTTACTTATAAATTTGAAAATGGGATCCTTTCGATTTTTATATGGAAAATATACTTACGAAGCTGTTTCAACTTATTAATTAACACTAACCCTAGATCCGTTCCCTTAAAAAATGAATCAATACTTTTTTTTACTCGAGCTCCATTAAGATCATGCACTATTTACATCCCAACCCCCGACCTCAAAAAGGAGGGTTCTAGTGAAACAGAACAAACGATGTCGAGCCAAGAGCACCCTCATTCCTATCTAATTAATATAAAAAGAAAATGATGGATGTAAGAATCCACAGACGACCATATCCCTCAAGTCGCACGTTGCTTTTTACCACATCGTTTTAAACGAAGTTTTACCATAACATTTCCTAGTAGGTTGCTGTAAACAGTATGTAATTGATTCCATTATGGACTCATGAATAATCATTGGTTCGTTCGGTACATAGTAATCCATACTTTTATGAATGGGTAATTTCTCAAGAAGTATCCGCACGAATTAAATTTAACCCCATATAATATAATATATATAATAAATAATATATAGAAATATAATAAATATTTTTTTAATATATTATTTTAGTTTTTCTTTAGAATTAGAATCTAAATATAAATATTAGAATATAAAAAAATTGAACTAATAAATAACACAAATAAGTTTTTTTTTTAATCTGCATCTTGAGGTGACTTGCTAAAATAGATTCACCAATTTCACACTTCTTCGAGTACCAAGGACTCATAAGACATTATTCAAAATATTTAATTGATTGAAAAATTTCCTATTTCACTATCATTACATTATTTGAATAAGGCTTTACAGTAAAAATCGCATTTTGATAATAATAGAGAAAAATTCATATTCGGATTAAACCATAAAAAAAATGTAAATTCTTTTTGTTTTTCACGAGGTGGTGGATAAAGACTGATAGAATAGGGGCTTTGGGTTGTTATTCTTTTTGATAAATCATAATTAAAAGAGGATCCCCATACCTATCAGGTAGACTAAACAAATATCTTTGAAAGTAATTAGAAACATTCTATGTTAAGGGGTAAAGTTAAATATTTAAAATTTAGGGATACCAAATCTATTGTCACAAAACTCAATTGAAATAAAATGAAGTTTTCAATGAATCAATGAAATAGAAGAAATAGAACGATAACAATACATATATATATAAGCCTTCGCTCCCTTTCTGCGTAGTTTATTTGACTTGGAGTCAATAATCCGGCTGCAATTATTTCCTAAGGAAAAGCGACTAAGATGTATGAATACACTTTGTCTCAATTGGTACATATCATATATTTACAATTTTTCATAAAAGAAAACACAAAATACTTAAAAACGGGGTTCAAAGAAAATACATATGTTACGTATGTAACTTGATTTTTTTTTAATGAAATTCAGACAGCCGCATATATTGAAATTGGTATTTTACATTGACGTTTAACTCCTATCTACTGCGTCAATTCTATGAAGATGATGAATCCTAAATAAAAAAAGAATCCTATTAGAGTGTTCCAGACTATTACTATTTTGTATAAATGTAAATTAAAACAAGTACAGATTAAATCATGGCTCGTATTTTTATTTTATGAAGAACTAACTTATTAAATAGAAATATGATTTCATCTATGCTCCCATCTTACCTCTTACCTGTATACAAATAGATTCAATTACATCTGTGTGTTATTTGAACACGATTCGATTTTTGATTTTTGAAAAAGATATAATTCATATAAGAATCAATCATTATAGGAAAGCAAAATCAGATTATAACCAATCTTATTCTACTCTTAAAAAAAAAAAATAAGGTTGTTTAAAAAAGGGCAATCTTTCTTTTATTCTGATATAAAATAGAAAATCTATATTCTGATATGATATATATAATATAATAGGTATGCTCTGGGACGGAAGGATTCGAACCTCCGAATACCGGGACCAAAACCCGTTGCCTTACCACTTGGCCACGCCCCATTTTTGATTTCTATTCGACATTACTAAAGACTAATATTGATAGTAGTTCTTCGTCAATTCTAGTCCAAATCTATATAGAATAGATTAGAGTGTTGCTAGGATTTTGAGACATTTAGATAGAGAATTAAACGACATTTATTGATCATTACATACAATTCAATTAAGATATTGTATGAAAGTATGGTTTTGTCTATTCTCTTTTGATTTGAGAATTGAAGGATTTTTGATTGGGTTAATTCAAAAAAAAAAATAAGATTATAATAACTCATATTAAGAACTCATCATATTAATAACTCAATCAAAATAAATACAATTATCTTCAAGAACAAAGAAAAAAATGTTTGTTATGCTTAATATCTTTAGTTTGCTCTGTATTTGTCTTAATTCTGCTCTTTCTTCAAGTAGTTTTTTCTTCTCAAAATTGCCCGAGGCTTATGCTTTTTTGAATCCAATCGTAGATTTTATGCCAGTAATACCTTTGCTCTTTTTTCTCTTAGCTTTTGTTTGGCAAGCTGCTGTAAGTTTTCGATGAGATCTTTAATACGGTCCTAGAAAAATTCATGATTTATTCTTAAAAAAAAATTCTAACAATTCATAAGATCAGATAAGTCTTATAGTATAACCCTTCGATTCAAATAATGAAATTCTTGGATCGCCACAAGAAGTCTGGGCTCCCCCCAGTTCCTCATTCGGACCCTTTTTTACAGTGAAAGAACCTAGTAGATTCCTCCGCAATATCTAATTGCGGGTATGAAAAAGCTTTTGGTAATGAAAGACTTGACTCTTATTACAAATGAATTTCTGAAAATTCTTTTTTATTTCTATAGATTTAGAAAAAGAATTTCGTGGTGTCAAAATAAGGTATGTGGTATAAAAATGGAGAATCTATTATCTTTTTTTTTTCCAAAAAAAATGATCTTGGAGATTGTGTAATGCTTACTCTTAAACTATTTGTTTACACAGTAGTGGTATTCTTTGTTTCTCTCTTTATCTTCGGATTCCTATCTAATGATCCAGGACGGAATCCTGGACGTGAAGAGTGAAGAATAAAAAATAACAATAAAGTTTCTGTTTTCCTTGCTTGATTTTAAAATGTTCTTAGGATTTTATTTATTCCACATTTTTAACTATTAATTAAAATGAAATAAAAAAAAAAAGACTCGTTGAAAGATAAAGAAAAAATACCAAGTCATTGACTAAAGCGGAAAGAGAGGGATTCGAACCCTCGGTACGAAAAACCCGTACAACGGATTAGCAATCCGACGCTTTAGTCCACTCAGCCATCTCCCCAAATTGAAAGAAAAAGGATAATTACTAGATTATATTACACAAAAACAGTAAGGCTTGAAAAAGGGCCCTCTCTTTATACCTCTTTATTATTCAGTATATAATTATTATATAGATATCTAATTATAGAGACATAGAAAAATAGAAAAAAAAAATATAGAAAATAAAAATCAGTGATTTCATTTAGGTAAAGTAAGGGCTCGAAAGCGATATTTCAACTCCACTATTCCAATGAATATAAATTTAGATATATAACCACCTAATGCCCCAAGAATATTATATATTATATAAACTATAAATTATATAGCAATGAATTTCTTATATAAAAAAATTATAGAATTAATAAATAGTAAATAGTAAATAGAAAGTAATAATAAATATATAAATTAAAATTAAATAAATAATAAAAAAAGAGTACCTCTTTGCTTTCGTCTGCAAGATCCTTTTTTACTTTTACTTCCACAGCCCGGCCCCCGGTCCTGACCGGGCCGGGTCTTTCGTTTTTGTTCCAATGAATCATAGAAAAAAATGATTTATTTGATTTGAAAAAAAAAAATGATTAATGATTGTTGTTGTTTCAAGAACAATCATAATAAAGGCAATTTCTATTCCTATCATACAGAATAGAATCCGAGTGTCATTTCTTAATTATTTTATTCTTTCTTTTTTTTTTTTTATTTTTATTCCATTTACTTTACTGGAATAAAAATAAAAAAGAATAGAACCATAAAAGCGTGTTTTTTTAGTTATTTAAATAAATCCTCTTTCCCCAATCTCATTAGTCTCCTTGGCCAAAGCATGTCAACGCTCTAATTTTCATGATTCTTTTCTGATCCTATCGTCTTAATTATGACCCATTTTTTGTTCGACAAAAGATCCATTTATATACAATAATCACATTGTAGCGGGTATAGTTTAGTGGTAAAAGTGCGATTCGTTCTATTAATCCCTTAAATGGTTAAGGGGTCCTTCGGTTTAATTAATATTCCGATCAAAAACTTTATTTCTTAAAAGGATTTAATCCTTTACCTCTCAATGAAAGATTCGAGGAAGAATAGACATTCTCGTGATTTGTATCCAAAAGAGTCAATTAGAAATTGGAAAAAACAAAATTGGATTATGAAATTACGAAACATAATTGGTTTTTGAATTGGATCAATATTTCCAATTGAATAAGTATGAGTAAAGGGTCCATGGATAAATAGAGAAGGGAGTATTTCTAATCGTAACTAAATCTTCAATTTATGATTTGTATAAAAGAGATTGAAGCAAAACAGCTATTAACTAATGGCTTTGGTTTACTAGAGACATCGACATATTATATTGTTTTAGCTCGGTGGAAACAAAATCCTTTTCCTAAGGATTCTTTCAAATAGAAATAGAGAACGAAGTAACTAGAAGGGTGGTTCTAACCCCCCCTGTTCTATAGGGATCATCTATAAAGCGGGTTTTGTTTTGAATGCATTCAAACAGAAAAGCTGACATAGATGTTATGGGCCGAAATTTCTTTTCTTTTTTTTTTGTAATTTAGTTCACATCTGACATATGTGAAATTTGTCCATCTTTCATAAAGGAGCCGAATGAAACCAAAGTTTCACGTTCGGTTTTGAATTAGAGACGTTAAAAACGATGACTCAACGTCGACTATAACCCCTAGCCTTCCAAGCTAACGATGCGGGTTCGATTCCCGCTACCCGCTTATATCTCTATATTATATTTAGAATATGTTTAATAGTAAAAGTTATAGTTTTTATCTATTATAAAATATTATATTAGTTAAATTCTATATTAACTAATCTATAATATAGAGGATCTAATTATAATTATTCATGTAATGAATCTAATTTCATGTAATTATTAATATAATGATAATGAATGTATCATTGAATTGAATGCGCAATTCCTGGAATTCTCTCAATGGTCTTTTTTCTGACCAAGAGATGTGAAAACAAAACTAAGAAAAAAGAAAAAAGCGTCCATTGTCTAATGGATAGGACAGAGGTCTTCTAAACCTTTAGTATAGGTTCAAATCCTATTGGACGCGACGGATTTCCATATATTTCTTTTCTACTAACTAGGTATTTTGAATGATTTGAACAAGAGACCCTTAATACTTATTTATATATTTATTTATATATTTATTCTTAATAATAATTTTTTATTACTATAAAATTAGTAATATAAAAAATATATAATAAAATAAAAGAGAAATAATTATTTCTATAAAATTAGAAAGTTATTTAAAGGAATTTCTTTATACCTGTTCCTGAAGTAGAAAGCGTTCCATTTGTTCTTGAATAGCGTCTTTCAAAAGGGCTTCTGCTTCCTCATTGAATATCTTGGTAGAAGATATGATTTCTTGGAACTGCGGTTTATTCGTTTTTAAATAAGTCCGTAACTCAACGAGAAATTTCTTTACCTGTCCAATTTCTAATGAATCAAGATAACCATTCGTTCCAGTATAAATAGTCATTACCTGTTCTTCCACCGTGAGAGGGGATGATTGAGATTGTTTGAGCAACTCGCGTAACCGTTGACCTCTTGCCAATTGATTCTGAGTAGCTTTATCGAGATCAGACGCGAATTGTGCAAAGGCTTCTAATTCTGCGAATTGTGCCAATTCTAATTTTAGTTTGCCGGCTACTTGTTTCATGGCTTTAATTTGAGCGGCAGATCCTACTCTGGAGACGGAAATCCCCACGTTAATGGCAGGTCTGATTCCAGCATTGAATAAATCGGCGGATAAGAAAATTTGGCCATCTGTAATTGAGATTACATTAGTAGGAATATAAGCTGAAACATCTCCCGATTGGGTCTCAACTATTGGTAAAGCAGTCATACTTCCTTCACCTAAACGCGAACCTGATTTAGCGGCTCTTTCCAAAAGTCGTGAATGCAAATAAAAAACATCTCCTGGATAAGCTTCGCGACCCGGCGGTCTTCGTAATAGAAGAGACATTTGGCG